TAATTGTATGAACCGACAACTTAACATTACTATTACAAGAATTGAAAATCCTTACGGGAATCCTAATATTCTTGCAGAATTTATAGCCGGACAATTAAAAAATAGAGTTTCCTTTCGAAAAGCAATGAAAAAAGCTATTGAATTAACTGAACAAGCGGCTACAAAAGGAATTCAAGTGCAAATTGCGGGTCGTATCGACGGAAAAGAAATCGCGCGCGTCGAATGGATCAGAGAGGGTAGGGTTCCTCGACAAACTATTGGAGCGAAAATTGATTATTGTTGCTATACAGTTCGAACTATATATGGGGTCTTAGGAATCAAAATTTGGATATTTATAGACGAAGAATAAAGAAGAGACCTTACTTGTCTTTCTGTTCTATTAAGGGATAGAACATAAAATGACAAATGCTTTCTGTTTGTTTTATGTTCAATAAAAAAAAATGAACAGTTCTAAATTCTATAAGGTTAAATAAAAATTGGAGGGATTATTTGATATAACTGCTATGCTTAGTCCGAAAAGAACGAAATTCCGTAAACAACATAGAGGAAGAATGAAAGGAATGTCTTATCGAGGTAACCGTATTTGTTTCGGTAGATATGCTCTTCAAGCACTTGAACCTGCTTGGATTACATCTAGACAAATAGAAGCAGGACGACGTGCAATGACACGAAATGTACGCCGCGGTGGAAAACTGTGGGTACGTGTATTTCCAGACAAACCGGTTACAGCAAAAACCGCGGGAACACGTATGGGTTCGGGGAAAGGATCCACCAAGTATTGGGTAGCTGTCGTTAAACCTGGTAGAATACTTTATGAAATGGGTGGAGTAGCCGAAAATCGAGCACGACGGGCTATTTCAATAGCGGCGTCAAAAATGCCTATAAAAACTCAATTCATTATTTCAGAATCTCAGAATAGTAAGATAGGACAAAAAGTCTTAAGAATAAAAAAAAAATAAAAAAAACAATTGTAGGTATCTTTTTCTTTTTGACAAACAATATTTCTTTTTTTTTCTTTGTCCTTTGTTGCACTGAAAGAACAGATTACAAAAAAAATGATTCAACCTCAGACCCTTTTGAATGTGGCAGATAACAGCGGGGCTAAAAAATTGATGTGTATTCGAATCATAGGAGCTAGTTATCGTCGATATGCTCATATTGGTGACGTTATTGTTGCTGTGGTCAAGGAAGCGGCACCAAAAACAGCCGTAGAAAGATCAGAAATAGTCAGAGCTGTAATTGTACGTACTTGTAAAGAACTCAAACGCGACAACGGCATCATAATACGATATGATGACAATGCTGCAGTTATCATTGATCAAAAAGGAAATCCAAAAGGAACTAGAATTATTGGTGCAATCGCCCAGGAATTGAGACAGTTAAATTTCACTAAAATAGTTTCATTAGCTCCTGAGGTATTATAAGGCAAGACCTCAATATAGTTATACTATTTAATTCAGTATTTAAATGACATAAATAAATTAGTAGATCGGCGTTTCATGCATATACCTTTAATAAAATAAGTCAAAAAAAAACATGTTGATTATAACAAAATTGGGGAGCAACACGAATTTTCGTTTACCATGGGTAGCGACACTATTGCTGACATACTAACCTCGATACGAAATGCTGATATGAATCGAAGGGGAAGGGTTCGATTGGTATCTACTAAGATTACCGAGAACATTGCTAAAATACTTTTACGAGAGGGTTTTATCGAAAACGTAAGAAAGCATCAGGAAGGCAAAAAATCCTTTTTGGTTTTAACCCTACGACATAGAACAAATAGAAAAGGAACATATAGAACTTTTTTAAATTTAAAAAGAATCAGCCGACCCGGTCTGCGAATCTATACTAAATATCAAAAAATTCCTAGAATTTTAGGCGGGATGGGGATTGTAATTCTTTCAACTTCTCGAGGTATAATGACAGACCGAGAGGCCCGACTAGAAGGAATCGGCGGAGAAATTTTGTGTTATATATGGTAATCCATCTGATATCTGAATTGTATTCAGAACTCCCCTCTTTTTTGGAAAAAAAAAAGAAAAAAGACCGGGTTATCTAATAAAACTCCTCCCATCTTACCTTAGTTACTACTTCACGAAGGTTCTACCTGAAATGAAAGAAAAGTTCATGAAGGTTTAATTCCTGAATCACTTCTCAATACTAGTATGCTCCAGGGATTCGTTTAAATTTAAATAATGAAGATCTGATTCTCTGCTATACTTTTCAGGTACTTTTTCAGGTACTTTAAGAAGGATCAAACGTAGCTTTATACATATACTACCAGAGGATAGAGCAAAAATGGAAATGAGTCCTTATGATTCAACCGGAGGGCGTATAATTTGTAGACTCCACAATACGGATTCGAATGATTAGGTACTTCAATATTCCTTTCAGAAGATACAGTTCAACGTTCCAAAATTTCAAGAAACTTTTTTCCAATAAGCGAATTCAAAATTAAATTCTCATTAAATTAACGAAAAGGAATAAGAATTATGAAAATAAGGGCTTCTGTTCGTAAAATTTGCGGAAAATGTCGACTAATCCGTAGGAGAGGACGAATTATCGCAATTTGTTCCAACCCGAGACATAAACAAAGACAGGGATAGTCCTTCTATCCTAAAAGAGACTCACCGATCTTAAAGAAAACAATGAACAAATCAAAATAGAAGATCTATTTTGACATGAAATGGATATATCCATATATCTTTGACTTATCCTTATGAAATTATGGCAAAACCCATACCAAAAGTTGGTTCACGTAAGAATAGGCGCAGTAGTGCACGTAAAAGTGCACGTAGAGTACCAAAGGGAGTTATTCATGTTCAAGCAAGTTTCCACAACACCATTGTTACTGTTACAGATGTACGGGGTCAGGTGATTTCTTGTTCCTCCGCCGGCACTTGTGGATTCAAGGGTAAAAGAAGAGGGACGCCTTTTGCTGCTCAAACCGCAGCAGGAAATGCTATTCGAGCAGTAGTGGATCAAGGTATGCAACGAGCAGAAGTTCTGATAAAGGGTCCTGGTCTCGGAAGAGATGCAGCCTTACGAGCTATTCGTAGAAGTGGTATACTATTAACTTTGGTACGGGATATAACCCCAATGCCACATAATGGTTGTAGACCGCCGAACAAAAGACGTGTATAGAAATAGAAACACTAAAGGACTTTCAAGAGAAATAAAGGATTCATCTGATCAAATAAAATGAAATATCAAATAATAACTATATGGTGCGAGAAAAAGTAAAAGTATCGACTCAGACGCTACAGTGGAAGTGTGTTGAATCAAGAACAGAAAGTAAGCGTCTTTCTTATGGACGCTTTATTCTAGCTCCCCTTATGAAAGGTCAAGCCGACACAATAGGCATTGCGATGCGAAGAGCTTTGCTTGGAGAAATAGAAGGAACATGTATTACACGCGCAAAATCTGAGAAAATACCACATGAATATTCTACCATCGTAGGTATTCAAGAATCAGTACATGAAATTTTAATGAATTTGAAAGAAATTGTATTGCGAAGTAATCTGTACGGAACTCGTAACGCGCTTATTTGTGCCAAGGGTCCGGGGTATGTAACGGCTCAAGATATCATCTTACCGCCTTCCGTGGAAATCGTTGATCATACACAGCATATAGCTAGACTAACCGAACCAATGGATTTGTGTATTGAATTACAAATCGAGAGGCAGAGAGGATACAGTATAAAAACGAAAAAAAACTTTAACGACGGAAGTTACCCGATAGATGCTGTATTCATGCCCGTTCGAAATGCGAATCATAGTATTCATTCGTATGGGAACGGTAATGAAAAGCAGGAGATACTTTTTTTAGAAATATGGACAAACGGAAGTTTAACTCCTCAAGAAGCACTTCATGAAGCCTCCCGGAATTTGATTGATTTATTTATTCCTTTTTTACATGCGGAAGAAGAAAAAAACTTCAATTTAGAAAACAATCAACACAAGGTTACTTTACCCTTTTTTCCTGTTCATGCTAGATTAGCTAAACTAAGAAAAAAGAAAAACGAACTTGCATTGAAATCGATTTTTATTGACCAATTAGAATTGCCTCCTAGGATCTATAATTGTCTCAAAAAGTCCAATATACATACATTATTTGACCTGTTGAATAACAGTCAAGAAGAACTTATGAAAATTGAGCATTTTCGTATAGAAGATGTCAAACAAATATTGGGCATTCTCGAAAAGAAGTAGACAAATTTTTCTAATTTGATTTCCAAAAAAATAAACTGATTTGGAACCTTCAGCACAATCCATCTATTAACACCAGAATTAAATAAATAGATCTAGGGAGAATTCACTTTAACAAGTGACTACTCCCTAGATACGCACGTCAGAATATTTTACAATTGAATCAATTTAAAAAAGACCTAAAGTCAGGGATTTATCAATCGGTAAGGTTGCTCCAATACCCAACCACAGGGCCACTGCGGTACCAATCAAAAAGACGGTTGTCGCTACTGGACGACGAAATGGATTTTGGAACTTATTAACATTTTCCAAAAAGGGTACTGTTAATAATCCTGCGGGCACTGACACCATTAAAAGAACACCCAATAACTTGTTAGGTACTGTACGAAGTATTTGAAATACGGGAAAGAAATACCATTCCGGTAATATTTCCAAAGGAGTTGCAAAAGGATCCGCAGGTTCACCAATCATTGAGGGTTCTAGAACCGCCAAGCCTACGGTACAAGCAATAGTACCGAGAATTACTACTGGAAATATATATAAAAGATCATTGGGCCATGCGGGTTCCCCGTAATAATTATGACCCATACCTTTAGCTAATTTAGCTCTTAATACAGGATCGTTCAAGTCAGGTTTCTTTGTTATTGGGATAGGTGAATTCTTATAGATCCATCCCCCGAAAGAACCGGACATGATAAGTTTTCATCATCCGGCTCGAGCAAGACTGAATCGAATCAAATAACTAAAAATGGATCCATCTAAAATAAATCTATATCTTAAGATTTATATGTTATCCACACATATATGAATGATTCTATATGTAAAAAAAGGAATTCAATTAAATGCTCAATACCCAAGTAAGCGTACAAAGTTGATGCTTTCTGGGCCGTCTCAGCCTTTGCGATCGACCTTTCTCTCCAAAAAATATCGAGAATTTTTACATACAAAGGATTTACTTGTTACTAATATAGTCTAACCTTTGCTCTTCTTTAGATCTCTTGTTTCACTCCGATAGTATAATAAATAAAAAATCGGGTCGATGCAGAGGAAATGAATGCATTTTCATACTATTAAGTAAGAAAGTAAAAATAGTCAAAACAAATTTTTGATTATGCCAAATCACTTATTCTACTGGATCTTACGGAGCCTGCTCCTGCACGACATCACAGGGTCTGATCATAGAAAAGATTCTCTTCAAGCGAACCAGCCTATCCTTCGGGATTTCTCGGTGGTTGGAATAAAGACACATTTGGTTATGAATTCCAATGTAGCAGATAAAGGCATATTTCTGCACGGCGCAATCAATAGTTCAAGTCACACACTCCCATAATCCATTTTATCTTCGGAGAATTTCCTTCAACTATTCATATCATGGCAAATAAATAATAAACTATTGTGGAGTTGAAAGAAAATATCCAAATACATGTCTTATTTTTTTTCAATAATCCATATTTGTAGCAGTGAAATACTATTGGCTGTTCCTCCCCCAAGTAATAAGAGAACTAATTGATTACAAATATCTCAAATATTTATGGGCCATATTTTCTATAAAGGACCCGAAATGCCTTGCTTACGTATCATTAGAAAATGCATTAACATAAATACGGCAGTAAGAAGAGGTAATACAAAAGTGTGTAAACTATAAAAACGGGTCAAAGTGGATTGTCCCACACTAGCACTTCCACGTAATAACTCTACCAAAGGCGAGCCTATTACCGGAATAGCTTCCGGCACACCTGTTACAATTTTGACTGCCCAATAACCAATTTGGTCCCGAGGTAAGGAATAACCTGTTACACCAAACGATGCGGTCAATACAGCCAGAACCACACCTGTAACCCAAGTTAATTCGCGAGGTTTTTTAAAACCACCGGTGAGATAGACACGAAATACATGCAGGATCATCATTAAGACCATCATACTTGCCGACCATCGATGAACTGATCGAATTAACCAGCCAAAGTTAGCTTCAGTCATTATGTATTGAACAGAAGCAAAAGCCTCAGTAACCGTCGGGCGGTAGTAAAACGTCATAGCAAACCCTGTAGCTACTTGGACTAAAAAACAAGTAAGCGTAATTCCTCCTAGACAATAAAAAATGTTAACATGAGGAGGAACATATTTACTAGTTATATCATCCGCAATTGCCTGAATCTCGAGGCGTTCTTCAAACCAATCATAGACTTTATTGAGATAGGTAAACCAATAGGACTCCCCCTCTAAGAACCGTATATGAGAATTTCATCTCGTACAGCTCAAACAAAAACACCCAAATACTGGCTGAAACGGATATATAATAAAAAAGTTTTTAACCTCTTAATCCGTAGATAAAAAAGAGTAAAAATCAGAGGAAAATCCGAGAACTCTTTTTGGAGTTATAATGCCAAAAAATCAAGTCGGCGCTTTCGTCTTTATGTCAATCGTTCCAGGCCTCTTGAATCTTCTATTTACCTACTCTTTTCTTTTTCTTTCTTTGCTTTGATTTTTTATTTGTATGGAATGTGGATTTCTTCTTTTCTTTTTTATTTATTATTGATAGGAATTATCTTGTTAAGACCCTATGAATCAATTGAAACCTCAGATTCATACTAGAACCACGATGATTCATTAAAACCTTCAAACTAAGTCCAAAAATTCCCTGAGTAAGAACCTTTGAATCATCACTTATTCAATAAATAGGATATAATAACTACAAATATAAACAAAGGCTTGTCCTTTAATCAAAATAAACATAAACGCGAGTTTGAAAGAAGAAAAAACTTTTGATTTCTATTTATAATCGAACTCCTTAACTCTTTCTTTGAATTTTTTTTAGAATCCGGCTGCGAGGTTTGAATATGACGTATGAATCATAGTTCGAATACTTCATTATCCATTTTATATTTTCCGTGCTCCAGATATTAGAATCCCGACGGAGTAAAACTATCTCTATCAAGACAACAGATTCATTTTCTGTACTATCAATAGGATCAATTATAACAAGTCACACACTCATATTCCGGAACTACAGAAACAAATAAATTTCACGGTCGAACTACCAAAGCAGACTGGGATAAAAATCAGAGACCGAAAAGTTTCGCTTTTTAGATTGATAGATTGAAAGGCTAGGATTTAGTGGTTCTTATGAATCTAATTCATTCTAATTCCATCCAGTAAAACAGAAGAATTATAAATCTCCAAAAGAATAGATAGAAATATCGCAAATAAACCCATTGCAACACCCATCAAAGGAGTTGTTCCCCATCCAGGGGCAACTTTACCATATTCCGAATTCAGTGGTTTCAAAAAGTCCCCTACAACAGTTCGTCTTGGACCAGATCTAGAACTACTTTCAACGCTTTGTGTAGCCATAAATCTTATTTTGTATTAAGTGAGATCTGTTGACTTTGTATACCATTCCGTTAAAAATTATCATAGATCCATCGTGGTCTTGAAGTTATATAATAATGGAAACAGCAACCTTAGTCGCCATCTCTATATCTGGTTTACTTGTAAGTTTTACCGGGTACGCCTTATATACTGCTTTTGGGCAACCCTCTCAACAACTAAGAGATCCGTTCGAGGAACACGGGGACTAGTTGAAGTAATGAGCCCCCCACTCTTGGGGGGCTCATTACTTCAATTGAGATAATGAAAAATCATTTCAGTTTTTTAGTTGGAACTTTAGGCGGGTCTCGAAAAAAGATAGCGAAAAAAATTATCCCTAACGTCGATACTAAGAGGAATGTATAAACCCATGCTTCCATAAATTCGATCGTGGTTTACAATGATAGCTTCCATACCTGTTTATTTGGGATCATCCCCCGGGTAAAGAAAGAGCAAGAGTCAAAGAAAAGGCAGCCATTGAATTTCAATCCAAATTTTTCCAAGAACCTATGTCAAAAATAGAAACGCAAAATAACAAAGCAATATTGCATCAGACTGCTTGTCTTTTTGTAGTTGGATCTCCAACTTTTTGGAATGCTCCAAATTCCACTTGAACATCCAAATCTGGATCAATACCGGCAAAAACATCTCTAAACAGGGTTCTAGCACCATGCCAAATGTGGCCGAAGAAGAAGAGCAGGGCAAACGAAGCATGCCCAAAAGTAAACCAACCCCTTGGACTGCTACGAAAAACGCCGTCGGATTTCAAAGTAGCACGATCTAATTCAAAAATTTCACCCAATTGAGCACGTCTAGCATATTTTTTCACAGTAGCAGGATCGCTATAACTCACTCCATTGAGTTCGCCACCATAAAACTCAACAGTTACACCTACTTGTTCGACACTATACTTCGATTCTGCCCTTCTAAAAGGGACATCGGCTCTAACAATTCCGTCTCCGTCTACCAAAACAACAGGAAATGTTTCAAAAAAAGTAGGCATACGACGTACAAAAAGTTCGCGCCCTTCTTTATCTTTAAAGATAGGGTGTCCTAACCACCCAACAGCAATTCCATCCCCGTTGTCCATTGAACCCGCTCTGAATAATCCTCCTTTTGCCGGATTATTTCCAATGTAATCATAAAAAGCTAACTTTTCGGGAATTTTAGACCAAGCTTCTGATAAACTTTGACTTTCGGCTAGCCCAGCACTAACTCTTCGATAGATTTCTTGCTGGAAGTAGCCCTGATCCCATTGATAACGAGTAGGACCAAATAATTCGATGGGAGTAGTAGCTGAACCATACCACATAGTTCCAGCAACAACAAAAGCTGCAAAAAAGACAGCAGCGATACTACTGGAAAGGACAGTTTCAATATTTCCCATGCGTAATCCTTTGTATAAACGTTGGGGTGGACGGACACTAAGATGGAATAAGCCCGCTAATATGCCCAATGTGCCTGCTGCAATATGATGAGAGGCTATTCCTCCTGGAACAAAAGGATCAAAACCTTCCACACCCCACGCTGGACTTACAGGTTGTACCTTTCCCGTTAGTCCATAAGGATCGGACACCCATATTCCAGGACCAAACAATCCTGTTACATGAAATGCGCCAAAACCAAAGCAAGCCACTCCTGAGAGAAATAAATGAATTCCGAAGATCTTGGGTAAATCCAAAGAAGGTTTTCCTGTGCGCTCATCACAAAAAACTTCTAGATCCCAATACACCCAATGCCAGATAGCTGCCAAGAAGCAAAGGCCCGAAAAGACAATATGTGCTGCGGCCACACCTTCGTAACTCCAAAAACCCGGATTCGTTATAGCCCCCCCTGTAATATTCCAACCGCCCCACGAATTGGTTATTCCTAAACGGGTCATGAAAGGTATAACGAACATACCTTGTCTCCACATTGGATCAAGAACGGGGTCAGAGGGATCAAAAACTGCCAATTCATATAGAGCCATCGAACCGGCCCAACCAGCAACCAGGGCTGTATGCATTATATGAACAGAAAGTAAACGGCCGGGATCATTCAAAACAACAGTATGAACACGATACCAAGGCAAACCCATGGAAATACCCCTTTATCAATGAAAAATAGACACTATGTAACTTTATTGCATTGGACTATGCTACGGGCCTCCCTCCTTTGGAAGGATTTTTCGGAGAAAGAATTAATATTTGCTCTATTCTTTTAGCAATAATGGAAGAATTCAAAAATGAGAAGCAGATCTATTTTATACCCGATAAGTATCAATACGCAATGGGGGATTGATTCCAGTTTCTATGAACAAATGCATCTCATCATTCAAAGGGCCTATTCGTACAAATTTTCTTTCATTTTCATTCATTCTTCTTCCTTTACTTTAGTTTCTGGCCTTATTCTATTCACTCCATTCACTCTATGTATATGAGCCAATATTATACACTCTTGTTATGCTTCCACATCAAAGATATGCGACGTCTTTATTTTCCTTGCATGCCCATTGGTGTTCCAAAAGTGCCTTTCCAAGGTCCGGACGATGAAACTAGTACTTGGGTTGACGTATAGTGCGACTTGTCAAATATTTTGGGTTATATGGGATTACCCCGTTATCTCCCCCGATAGAGATATACTCCGTTTCGCCATTAATTGAATTATCAATTAGTTGTAGCGCGAAGTGCAATAATAGATCAAATTTTTTGGGGGTACCCAGATTACTATTTTCAATTATAATGATTTATGGTTGGCTTGGTTGGATCAATAAAATGAAGCATTCAGACTCCGCTTAGAAAAAACCCAAGCTAATATATCATATCTGGGATTACCACCTATATCATAAAATTTCATTAAAAAACTGAGTAGCAGGAGCAATTTCAAACTATTAATTAGTCGAATAAACCCAGAAATACGTAAAATCATAAATACGTCAAATATTTGGCGGACGCCATGAAAGGAATTAGGGGAAAATTGTAGCAAAAAAAAAGACGTGGTATTGGGGCAATTTGTTATATATGTGCAAATCAAAATCGGGCAGATCTTTACTCGGAGTAGAACATAAACCTAAAAATTTTGAATCAAAAAGCCCGTTTAGGAACAAGAAAATGACATCATGATTTGGATTGAATCCTGATGAAAAAACATATCAACGAAAAGAAAAGTTTATTCGAGAAGCTTAATAAAATTTTTCTATACATTGATTTTTTTTACAATTTTTATCGAACCGTATGCATCAAAAGATGCTTATACGGCTCCTAAAGGATCAATTTTTATCCTAATCAACCGACTTTATCGGCAACGATCACTTTTTTTATGCGACGAGATTGATAGCGAGATCTCGAATAACATTACTGGCATTATGGTATTTCTTAGTATAGAGAATCCCAGTAAGGATCAGTTTTTGTTCATAAACAGTCCTGGCGGAGGGATAATACCCGGAATTGGTATTTATGATGCTATACAACTTGTCCCACCCGATGTGCATACAGTAGCCATAGGATTGGCCGCTTCACTGGCATCTTTTATCCTGGTTGGAGGAACAGTTACCAAACGTATGGCATTCCCTCACGCTAGGGTGATGATCCATCAACCGAGGACTGCTTTTATTCCGGATTCCCAACAAACAAGGGAATTTTTCCTGGAAGTGGATGAACTGGCAGCAATGCGCGACGACATCATAGACGTTTATGTACAAAGAACGGGCAAGCCCGCCTGGTTAATATCCCTAGATATGGAACGAGATGTTTTTATGTCCGCCACAGAAGCAAAAGCTTATGGAATTGTTGATGAGATATCGGCTTAAGCGATTTGATCTTTAATAAAAAATAACAGCACAAGGTAAAAATTGAAGATTGCGCTTTTGTATTTAATCTGCTTAGTCCTTCTTAATACTCCGGTTCGTCCTTCTTAATAATCTGCTTAGTCCTTCTTAATACTCCGGTTCGTCCTTCTTAATAATCCACTTATTCTTTCTTAAGAATTCCCTTACTTAAAAAGAGAGTAATATACGATTAATCTATTAGTCTATTCCGATTAAAATCGATTAGTCTATTCCGATTAAAATCGATTAGTCTATTCCGATTAAAATCGATTAGTCTATTCCGATTAAAATCGATTAGTCTATTCCGATTAAATAAAAAATATTAGATAGAAAAAAAGTGATTTGGTTAGGATCGATCTAAACCGAACTTTTATGTATAGGATTCAACATGCCAACAATTAAACAACTTATTAGAAACGCAAGACAGCCAATCAGAAATGCCACGAAATCCCCTGCTCTTAGGGGATGTCCTCAGCGTCGAGGAACATGTACGCGGGTGTATGTGCGACTCGTTCAAATCATGGGCTGAGAAAAAAGTTTCTTTTTTCAATATTCATGATCAATACTATAGAATGGGGTTCTTCCCTGCACTAGCTAAAATCAAAGGGGTAGATCCACCATATACTTCTATTGTGTATAATTTTTATGGTTTCCGTTGGTGCAAATCCAATCATGAATTTAAGATGAGAACAAATTCCCCATTGGTAGCAAATGCTTATCCATTAAGCGGGGAAAATCCTATTGAAATAAAAAAGCAAAAGGATTATGCTTGCAAGGAACGGACTAACAGGGTCAGCTACCCAGCAAATCTTTATAATTAAATATCGTTACCGTACAAGATAGATCTAGTTGTGAAAGATCTCTTACTGAAAAATTCATGGGGTAGAGCCAAAAAGTGTGAACTGTACAAGTTACCAATAGCATTGATTAAATGAAGAAAGGAGCTCCGGTGTATAGAAGGGACCTCGCCGTTTAAGACCAAACCATAGAAACGATGGAACCCACGATTTAGTTATCCATTTCTATTTACTATTCTTTTAGTTATTATGCGTTTTTTGATCTCTAGGATCAAAAAAATTGCTTATTTCTAAGCGAAATGCCTAGAAAAAATCGTGGCCGGGAAGGTTATAGTAGCAAAAGCCATTGGAATTTTTATTTTATACATTGGAACAATCCGTTTTGTTATTAACAGACTAGTAAAGGAAGGGTAAAAGAATAACAGTACGAAACGAAACACTTAGTTATTCATCAAAGTTTCTTTTATTCAATGACTAGAATTAAACGAGGATATATAGCTCGAAGACGCCGAACAAAAATGCGTTTATTTGCGTCAAGCTTTCGAGGGGCTCATTCAAGACTTACTAAAACTATTAATCAACAGAGAATACGAGCTTTGGTTTCGTCTAATCGGGATAGAAAGAGGAAAAAAAGGGATTTTCGTCGTTTATGGATCACCCGAGTAAATGCAGTAATTCGCGGCATGGGGGTATCCTATAATTATAACCAGCTACTACACAATCTGTATAAAAAAAATTTGCTTCTTAATCGTAAAATACTTGCGCAAATAGCTATATCAAATAAGAACGGTCTTTATATGATTTGCAACAATATTCTTTTTAAGTAGGAATCCCCCGGAATGCTTTAAATTTAATGGAGTTGTGAACTCGGGGAAGGTAGAGTAGAAATTAGTATGATAAAAAATTTTGATCAGGTCATCAAACCAAAATGAGTGAAGCCACTAGATTAAAAAAAGATTTTTTTTCTTACGACACGCCTTTATTTATTATCAGATTTTTAGAATAAAACACCAGTCCACGTTTGAGGTCGGATTGGAATTTGGATTCAATTGAATTGAAGAGTAAGCCTACTTTTTTCTGGTTCTAAGACGTGTAGTTCTAGCGGTCGACTCGCTTCTCTCAAATCGGTTCTTATTATTAAGATTATTAAGAAAGGGTAACGAAGATAAAATACGAGCTTGTTTTATAGCAAGAGTAATTAATCGTTGTTGTTTTAAGGTTAATCTATTTACACGCCTAGATAATATTTTTCCTTGTTCACTAATAAATCGACTAATTAAACCTATGTTTCTATAATCAATTTGGTCCCCCGATTGGATCGGGGGCAAACGCCTACGAAAAGATCGCTTGGATTTACGAAAGAGCCGCTTGGATTTATCCATGATTTGTTTATTCCTTATCTTTAAAACGAATCCTATCCCTATATAAAAATATATATATCAAATCCTTTTTTTATATCGGACTAAATTTGAAATTCTAAAATTAATAAATAGGATTTAGGATTTGGTTTGTTCATTTTATTTTCTTTTTTTTTTTTAATTAATTGTTTATTTCTTTCTTTTTTTTATTTATATTATTCTTTTATATTATTCTATTTCTATAATTAATTATATTATATTATATATATAATTATATTATATTATATATATAATATATATATATATAGAATTCTAATATCTTATAATATCAGAATTATTATTTAATAATTTAGGTTTATAGAAATCAAAATGGACTTTATAAATTCACTCGAAATTGTCTTTAAATTGAGATTTTCTTATATAACTTATATAATAATATTTTCTTCTAAGAATCTTATATAGTTTAAATAATTATCGTTAAAATAATCTAATAGTTTTATTTCATTTTAATAGTATATTATGGAATAGTCCGCATATTTCTTAGAAGGAGCACGTACAGGTAGATCTATTTCTTTATCTCCCCGTGAATTGTATGTTTGTGACAATAAGGACAGAATTTCCTCAATTCCAATCGGTTAGGTGTATTGTGTCGATTTTTTTGAGTAATATATCTGGAAATGCCCGTTGATTTTTTATTAACGCCGTTTCGAACACAAATAGTACATTCCAAAATAATCGTTACTCGAACATCTTTACTTTTGGCCATGAACCCCCTTTGGGTTTTTAATTCACCCCACTATTCTATTTTATTCTATTTTCCAATCAAAAACGAAGAAGAAGAAGAAAGAAAAAAAAAATAGAAGTTAATAACTCAAAATCAAATTATCAAAGAGTTCATTGCAGTCCAATCAATTGCAATTAATATAATTATAATAATTATAATAAAGAAAATAGTAAATCAATATAGAATAAATTATAGTAAATAATAAGTAATACAATGATTTCTAACTCTATTTAGAGTCACAGTACAGTATTTCAGTTAATTATCTTGTAGAATACTGTTACCCTCGCCACATTTCCCTTTTCCCTCTACTAGTAATTGTCTTGGAACCTGAACCCAAGTTTCGGTGAGGTTGAATTCACTTTTTTCTTCCCCCCCACCCCTTCCTTCTATCTAATTATAAAAAACTCAAAAAAGAAAAAAATACAGGGTTAGTCACAAATATTTGATTGTATTACTAATTTGCTTCACCTCTTCCTACGGAAATAACTAGAAGGAAAAAAAAGGAAATGTCAACGCATCGGGAAAAAAACGATTGATCTCTATCAATAAACCTGCTAAAGAACCAAACCATAGAGCACTTAGTACCGGTGCTACGGAAAGATATGTTTTTAGATTTCGCATTTTAAATCCTCCTTCTTTCTTGTATTACATACATTATCGTAATACATATATAATCTGTAGTTAAGGACGCTTTTTTTGTTTATTTGGACGCGGAATCCCTACTTTCAAATTCAAATTGAAATGTCGATAAATAATATTTTCTTTTTCTTAAAACAGAAAAAAAGGTCCGTTTTCGCCTGATAAATTCGCTCGAAAAAGATTTCTATTTATATATATATCTATTATTATAATATATGGTTATTATAATATATGGTACTATATTATATTATATGATATATGAGTAATATGAGTATATGAAAAAACAAAAAAAGGAAAAGGTAAGATCGATTTTTTATATCGATGTATAAAAAAAATACATAAAAAAGAAAAGAAGGGTGTGGAAAACAAAACAAGGATTCTCTAAAATGACACTGTAGACCCGTTCAAAGGGATGTAGCGCAGCTTGGTAGCGCGTTTGTTTTGGGTACAAAATGCCGCGGGTTCAAATCCTGTCATCCCTACCTATTACTTCGTCTCTGAGCAGTAAAAAGGGAGCAATTTTAGATCGAGTAAAAAAAATTGATATAATTAGAGCATATTATATATGCTTTAATTATATCATATTCATTATGATAGTATAGGTATGCAAGAAGCCCTGGGGTTATAAAAAGAATACTCTTGTTTACTTCCATTATGATAAGAAAGCGCTCTTAGTTCAGTTCGGTAGAACGTGGGTCTCCAAAACCCAATGTCGTAGGTTCAAATCCTACAGGGCGTGATTCCGCTCTTGTTAGGTCGAAAATTACACCGAACTGAAATAATTGACCAGCAATCTGAAAGGGGCCCCTTTTTTTTCATTTCATTTATTTAGTTAAATTAAATAGTTAAATTAAAAGAAAATGAAAAGGGTCGGTCAAAAAAAGAGATGACCCATGAATCAAAGGTCCAATTGATCACCCCGCCTGTATTGTAAATATGCAGTTACGAATAATCCAGCCAAAGTAATAGGAATTAGACCTAAGACGATTCCAAATAGAAAAACTTCAATCATTTCAATTTTTTTTTTTTTTTTTTCAAAAGGGAAAAAGAGAGGTAATATCGATCCCTAAATATTAATCCGTATTGCCCTCAATGACCCCTAAATTGGTAATTTACGCGGTAAATAACTATAGAAGATTTGGAATAGGGCAAAAAGCTTTTTTTTTATGAATTGTTCGTTCACTAAATTCCTTTTCAAATAAGTCGTATCTTACTCAGACCGATAAATAAAATTGAGGTTATAGTTAAAGCCGCTAGTAAAAACCCGAAATAACTAGTTATAGTAGGCATGAAGGAGCTAAATGAAATATGTTTTTCTTAGACATACATATGTTTAAAAAGCACTTCCCTAAGTTTCCTTCTAGACAATATTCAAAAAAAAGGAGCAGCAGGGGTAGAAAAGAAAAAACGAAATTCATCATCTTTAATTTCTACTGCCCATTCGGTGATTATGAATCAACGCAACAGATTCATTGGTAAGATCTTGATTCAATTTGAGTGTAAACTAATACTAAAAAAAAAAAATAAAGAATCCATCTAATAATAACTCTATCATGGAACTTCCTTCAAAAAATGTAATTTTTTTTAATCAAAATATGGAAGAAGAAGAAAATTGGAAAATCGTTTCTTTGATTGTTTTTGTATTGTCTCGAATTCATATTCCATTTTTTTAGAAAAAAAAAAGTGACCTTATACCCTATAAAAAAAGCCCTTTCCTTACTTTTTGACTTTCAGTTGTATTTATTAGATTCAGTAGTCGAGTGGATTCATTCATATAATTTCTCGAATGATAAGCAAAAGTAGTTAAAAAGCCTTTGGATCTACTACAGGAATACGTGCATCATGCAGATTGATTATTCTAATTTGTTTTTATTCATTGTTCTTTTGTATCTATTATCTATATTAAATATATATATTTAATACCATTTACAATACCATTTACTATTCTTATTTGTTTCTACACGGCTAACCCATTACTTAAAATGAAAAAGGGGGGAATTCCGCGATTTCGCATTTACTTCACTTAAGGAAGTATGATAATTTCCGTGATAAATTAGTAGAAACTCGCCAGTTGGATTCACGGTTTCCCCGAGCTTCACTTTCTAATCCGAAAACAATAATAGAAAGAACCCACATATTATATATTATATTACATATTCCAATTACAGGCCTTTGAAGAATTTTCAATTGCATTTAGACATCGACAAGCAAGAAGAAGAAAGAAATTATCTAGCACTTCATGTCGATACTGATTGAAATTGCGTTGCTGTGTCAGAAGAAGGATAGTTATACTGATTCGGTATACTCTAAAAATACCTTTGGTACAATATTGACGATCTCACAAAGATTGAATTTCAGTGAATTTACTGATTTCATCTTTTACGGAATCGATCCCCTATAAGAATATGTGGAGTTCAGCATGTCTGGAAGCACAGGAGAACGTTCTTTTGCTGATATTCTTACCAGTATTCGATACTGGGTCATTCATAGCATTACTATACCTTCCCTATTCATTGCGGGTTGGTTATTCGTCAGCA